CCTATTCTATATAGAGTCTATAGAGAGATAGAAATATCTATTTTCAGAATAAAGAAAGGTTGTCTTTTTGAACTACCTTCTCGACTCTTTAAGAGTCAAATATTGGATATTATGTGATTCTTGTTTCTGATTTTTAATGATTCTATTCTTCTTTAAATCCTATATTTTCACAAATTAAATTCAAATAAGATACATATAGATGGAACTGAATCGAGTTGTGGTCTAGGAACATAGATTCGAAGAATTGGAAATAAAGAAAAAAGGGGGTTGCAAAAGGGGTTGAATGCGCTTTTCATCGTATGTCCATCCCCTTATACTTTGAATATTCATATTGAAGTTTAAGTTAGTTATTTCGAAAAGCTTTACGTCCGAATTCATTATCAATCTAAGATATTAATTTCACTAGCTGTGCTTGTACAAATTGGATTAAGAAATAATCAAGTTACATACATATCTATTTTCTTTGAACCTCATTTTTAGGTATTTCATTTCGTATTTGATTTGGTTCTCATAAATAATTGTAAATCTATGTAATAATATAGACAGGGGGGTAATTCATACATCCTATATTCTATTCCCCTTGCTTTAAATAAAAATTATGGAACGAACCCCCAAAACTACGCCTAAAATGAGGAAATACTTAATGTATTATTGTCGTTGTATTTCAGTGATAACGTTTTTTGGTTTTTTGAAAAAGATTTTGGATCCGTTAATTTTAAATATTCTATAATTATATTGAATATTCATAATTCATTCCAATGACAATTGTTCGGTCTATCTGATAGAGGGAATTCTTTTTTTTTTTTTATGATTTTCTTTTTCAGTATCAAATGAAAGAAAAAGAGCCTAAATCTTCCTTTCCATCAACTTTTTTTTTATCCACTCCACGAAAAAAAGAAATAAATGACTTTTTCCATCTATCTATATTTTTTTAATCAATGAGGTTTAAACCAAAGATGGATTATTTATATTATTTATGATGATAAATGCAATCTTTAGTCAAACTTTATTCAAATAGTGATATCCGGGTAGGTTTTTTTTCAATTCAATAACTATTTGAATTTAATGATTTCTTATGAGTATTTGATATTCGAAGAAGTCTAAGATTGTTGAATATATCCTCTCAAGTTACTTTAAGATACAATGTCGATTCAATACGTCGATTTAATACAAAGATCTTTTTTCTTCCTAATATTTAGAAATTAATAAAAAAAGAAAATCGAGGGTTAAATTGAATTCTTTCTAAGACTTCTTTCGAAACCAATGTAACGACCAAACAAATGACTATTCATGATTCCCTAATTGAATCAATTACATATCAGTTCCAAACTAGAGGAATGTTATGGTAAAACTTCGTTTGAAACGATGTGGTAGAAAGCAACGTGCGACTTGAAGGACATGATCAGTTGTGGATTCTTACACCCACCCTTTTTATTATATAATATAGGAATGAAGGTGCTCTTGGCTCGACATCCTTTGTTCTGTTCCACTAGAACCCTCATTTTTTCTTGGGTTGTAGTGTAAACAGTATGTGATGTAGCTCGAGTAGAAAGTATTGATTCATTTCTCAGGGCAAGTATCTAGGGTTAGTGCCAATTAATAAGTTGGAACAACTTCGTAAGTGTAGTCTATTTTCGATTTAGAAATCGAAAGGATCCAATTCGAGCAAGTTTCAAATCCAAAAAGGGAAAATTTGTTGCAATTAGTGAAACTCTTTTGATCAAAAGTGTATCGTACGGGAATCAACCGTTTATGATTCTTTGATAGAAATAAATCAGAAAAAAGGGCATGTTGCTGCCATTTTGAAACGATTAAAAATCACCGAAGTAATGTCTAAACCCAATGATTCAAAGCAAAGATAAAATATTTTGGAACAAGGAAATATCTTTTTTTAATTGTCTCGATAAGTAGATCAAGAATAAGGAGTCCAAATATATTCTAAATGAGACAAAGAAAAAGGGGTTAGAGACCACTCAAAAAATCAAATGCCTAAGGGTTTTCTTTTGTGAGCTATTTCAGAGTTACTCAACTTGAGTTTTGAGAATACAAATGATTTTTTTTGATAAAGAAAAAGAATAATAAAAAAGTATTAAATAATCATAGTCTAATTTATTTGATTTAATGCTTTTATAGATCTATTTGACATTAGAATTGTATACATAGACATATCTTCTAATTTCTCGAGCCGTACGAGGAGAAAACTTCGTATACGTTTCTAGGGGGGGTTCTAGTTTATCTACGTCTATCCCAATGAGCCGTTTATCGAATCGTTGCAATTGATGTTCGATCCCGAAGAGAAGGAAGAGATCTTCGGAAAGTGGGTTTTTATGATCCGATAAATAATCAAACGTATTTAAATATTCCTGCTATTCTATATTTTCTTGAAAAAGGCGCTCAACCTACAGGAACTGTTTATGATATTTTAAACAAGGCAGGGGTTTGTTTTTACAGAATTTCGTCTTAATTAAATTAAAGGAAAGCCAATTAATGAAATACAAAA